GTCAACTAAATGGTATTCCCGTAGCAATTGGTGTTATGGATTTTCAGTTTATGGGGGGTAGTATGGGATCGGTGGTGGGCGAGAAAATCACACGTTTGATCGAGTATGCTACCAATAAATTTTTACCTCTTATTCTAGTGTGTGCTTCGGGGGGAGCACGCATGCAAGAAGGAAGTTTGAGCTTGATGCAAATGGCTAAAATATCTTCTGCTTTATATGATTTTCAATCAAAGAAAAAGTTATTCTATGTATCAATCCTTACATCTCCCACTACGGGTGGGGTAACAGCTAGTTTTGGTATGTTGGGAGATATCATTATTGCAGAACCCAACGCCTACGTTGCATTTGCGGGTAAAAGAGTAATTGAACAAACATTGAATAAGACAATACCAGAGGGTTCACAAGCGGCTGAATATTTATTCCATAAGGGCTTATTCGATACAATCGTACCACGTAATCCTTTAAAGGGCGTTCTGAGTGAGTTATTTAAGCTCCATGCTTTCTTTCCTTTGAATCGAAAAATGAAATCAAGTAGAGACTTATATCCTTAATTTAATATTAATTCATTTTAAATTTGATAAATTTGGTTTGTGATAATCAAGTAGTTATTTAGTTTATAGGAATTGAATGAAAGTCAAAATCCCAAGAATGGGTTTTTCTTTCTTTGGTAACATAAGATTGAATTGTAAAAAGAACCATGCGGATAATTTTTTTTTTTCTCGATATTCCCGATTTCTAATCAGGAAATCTCTATCAAACAAAATAAAAAGAGTGAATTCTGTTTCTTTCTTCTGTGAAATTAGGCAGGGGGGTCCTGCATCTTTCTATATCCCCCGAGAACCCTCGGTTTTAGTACGAATACCCTTTGTTGGGTCATAGTCTAACGAATTTTTCGGGAGGGGAATAATCAAAATAAATATAAACAATAATAAGAAGAAAAAAAATCAATAATGAACAAAAAAAGAACAACATAATAATAAACAAAAGTGACATATATATATTTCATGTAGAAAGATGACTAAGCCCAATTATTTACATATTTCCACCTTTGATTTACACTTATTATATACTTACTGAGTATATTATATATTTTATTTTAATATATTAGTCTTATATTATAGACTCCTTATTCTATTTTAGTATATATACCCAATATACTCTTCCATTATATAATCTTTATTAGTGTATATACTCACTTAAGTAGACTTAGTATAATAGTATAATTATATATGAATTATAAGCTATCTTTATAACAATAACAGGTACAAATATTAAATCGAGGTACCCATTCTATGACAACTCTCAACACCTTACCCTCTATTTTTGTGCCTTTAGTGGGCTTAGTATTTCCGGCAATTGCAATGGTTTCTTTATCTCTTCATGTTCAAAAAAACAAAATTTTTTAGATACGATGGGGCCAAATCTTATCTATTTTTTTTTTTTTCAAGCCTTACTTGTATCATAACACGAATATTCTATTTAGTAGAATTCTATTTAGTAGAATTTAGTAGAATAGGGTATAACGTGTGGCTTCCTCCGAGTATAAGCTCGTATACATACGTAAACATGATCTATGAGTAAATGAATTAGAGCTATTTGAAAATAGATCGGTATCGGGGTGAGTTTATGAAATGGAAAGTCAATATATCCATATGGATATATGCGGATATCTATAATAAATCATATGGAAAGGGATGTTATTATTTTAGTTTAGAGTTAAGCAATTCGATGAATTACTCCTAAAGATTCACATCCTAATAGTGCTAGTTGATGCGGGTTACTTCGGAAACAAAAAAATGAAAGTCAATTTTTTTGGTTATTCCCCAATTCCAATAAAATGCAACTAGATCGAGTATAGTATGAGTTGGCGATCAGACCATATATGGATAGAACTTATAACCGGGTCTCGAAAAGTTAGTAATTTCTGCTGGGCCTTTATCCTTTTTTTAGGTTCATTAGGGTTTTTATTGGTTGGAACTTCCAGTTATCTTGGTAGGAATTTTATATCTTTATTTCCCTCTCAGGAAATCGTTTTTTTTCCGCAAGGGCTTGTGATGTCTTTCTATGGAATCGCAGGTCTTTTTATTAGCTCCTATTTGTGGTGCACAATTTCGTGGAATGTAGGTAGTGGTTATGATCGATTCGATATAAAAGAAGGAATAGTGTGTATTTTTCGTTGGGGATTTCCTGGAAAAAATCGTCGTATCTTCCTTCGATTCCTTATGAAAGACATTCAGTCTATCAGAATAGAAGTTAAAGAGGGTGTTTATGCTCGTCGTGCCCTTTATATGGAAATCAGGGGCCAGGGGTCCGTTCCCTTGACTCGTACTGATGAGAATTTGACTCTACGAGAAATTGAGCAAAAAGCCGCTGAATCGGCCTATTTCTTGCGCGTACCAATTGAAGTTTTTTGAAAAAAGAACTGAAGAATGACTGCTTTCTTAGCAAGAGGGAAAAAACGAAAACTCAAGAATCCTCTTTTTTCTATAGCATAACTTAACTTAAGTTTCTTCAGAACGCCCCTTCGAGCCAAAACAAAAGCAAACGTACACGGAACAATCCTAAAACGAAAGTTTTTTTTTTTGTCAACAAAACTTTTTTATGTGTATGTAAAGCCACTTAACTCAATTCAGTAACAAAACAAGTAACAAATCCAAATAATAGACTCATCCCATATATTTCATATATCAAAAAGTTTTGGAATGGAATAAAGAGTTTATCTTTTTTTTTTATTTCTTCATTCGAATTGGAAGTGGACTCTTTTTTCTTCGATTTCTGTATTGTTTTTTTGGATTCTTTCTAAATTAAAGGACTAACCACTTTAACTTAATTACAAATAAAAAACAGGGAATAGATTGATAGATTTATGGGCTCTATGACTTGTTTGTAATGGAATAGAACTGATGCTTAATAGAACTATTAGTATCGTATAGAGTCGACAAATGAGGTGATTAAAAATTCACATACGAAAAAATGGCAAAAAAGAAAGTATTCATTTCCCTTCTATATCTTGCATCTATAGTATTTTTGCCTTGGTGGCTCTCTCTCTCATTTAATAAAAGCCTGGAATCTTGGGTTACTAATTGGTGGCACGCTAGGAACTCCGAAATTTTCTTGAATGATATTCAAGAAAAGAATATTCTAAAAAAATTCATAGAATTAGAGGAACTCTCGCTCTTGGACGAAATAATAAAGGAATACCCGGAAACACATTTACAAAATCTTCACAGCGTAATCTACAAAGAAACGATTCAATTGATCAAGATGCACAATGAGGATTGTATTCATACGATTTTGCATTTCTCGACAAATATAATCTCTTTCGTTATTCTAAGTGGTTGTTCTATTCTAGGTAATGAAGAACTTGTTATTCTTAACTCTTGGATTCAAGAATTCCTCTATAATTTAAGCGACACAATAAAAGCTTTTTCTATTCTTTTATTAACCGATTTATGTATAGGATTCCATTCGCCGCACGGTTGGGAACTAATGATTGGCTCTGTCTACAAAGATTTTGGGTTTTCTCATAATGAGCAAATTATATCGGGTCTTGTTTCTACTTTTCCGGTCATTTTAGATACAATTTTTAAATATTGGATCTTTCGTTATTTAAATCGCGTCTCTCCGTCACTTGTAGTGATTTATCATTCAATGAATGACTGAAAAATGATCGACCGATCCAATTATAATGTTTCTTACTTTATACATAAGTAAAACATTCAAAATTTTACTTATTCTTTCTACCCATACAGGGGATTCCTTCACTATTTCAGTGAAACTATTTCAGTAAATAGCAGAATCATAGATAGGGAACTATACTAGCGACTTATCTAATTTTATTGTAGAATTTTTCGGGATCAATGATTGGACCATGCAAACTAGAAATACCTTTTCTTGGATAAAGGAAGAGATTACTCGATCTATTTCCGTCTCGCTCATGATATATATAATAACTCGGGCACCCGTTTCGAATGCATATCCCATTTTTGCACAGCAGAGTTATGAAAATCCACGAGAAGCGACTGGCCGTATTGTATGTGCCAATTGCCATTTAGCTAATAAGCCCGTAGATATCGAGGTTCCACAAGCGGTACTTCCCGATACTGTATTTGAAGCAGTTGTTCGAATTCCTTATGATCTGCAACTGAAACAAGTTCTTGCTAATGGCAAGAGGGGGGCTTTGAATGTAGGAGCTGTTCTTATTTTACCTGAGGGTTTTGAATTAGCCCCCCCCGATCGTATTTCGCCCGAGATTAAAGAAAAGATCGGCAATCTGTCTTTTCAGAGTTATCGTCCTACTAAAAAAAATATTCTTGTGATAGGTCCTGTTCCTGGTCAGAAATATAGCGAAATCACCTTTCCCATTCTTTCCCCCGACCCCGCTACTAAGAAAGATGTTCACTTCTTAAAGTATCCCATATACGTAGGCGGGAACAGGGGACGGGGTCAAATTTATCCCGACGGGAGCAAGAGTAACAATAATGTTTATAATGCTACCGCGGTAGGTATAGTAAGCAAAATCATACGAAAAGAAAAAGGGGGATACGAAATAATCATAGTAGATGCATCAGATGGACGTCAAGTGGTTGATATTATCCCTCCAGGGCCAGAACTTCTTGTTTCAGAGGGCGAATCCATCAAACTTGATCAACCATTAACGAGCAATCCTAATGTGGGTGGATTTGGTCAGGGGGATGCGGAAATAGTACTTCAAGATCCATTACGTGTCCAAGGACTTTTGCTATTCTTGGCATCCGTTATTTTGGCACAAATCTTTTTGGTTCTTAAAAAGAAACAGTTTGAGAAGGTTCAATTGTCCGAAATGAATTTTTAGATCCGCAAATTGATCAACATCAAGCTCTAAAAAAAATCCCATTTTTATTGGTAATTAGGTACGATCAAAAAAATTATGAAAAGTCTTTTGCTTGTTTCTATTTTTTTTCTACCCGATTTCGGGAATTGAATTACTTGTCCCGCACTCCTAGTCATAGTATGTATAC